TCGTGATTTTGAACCTGTTCTTTCTATGACTCCTCTTAACTAAAGTAGTAGTTAAAATAGGAAAGTAAAAATCGGTTCATATTAAAAAGTCTTCTTTGTTTCTTTCAATTCAATCTAATTTGTTCTGGCTCGGCTATACTATCCAGCCGAGCCATTTTCCTTTTTTATGATGCTAAGAAGAAAAAAAAAAAAAAAGAACAAAATATATTCATCCAACAAAAGGAGAGAGAGGGATTCGAACCCTCGATAGTTATTTTTTATGAACTATACCGGTTTTCAAGACCGGAGCCATCAACCACTCGGCCATCTCTCCGAAAGATAATTTCTATTTTATCTTTTTTTTCGCCAAATAGAACATAGCCCTATGAGTTAATACGATCACTATGTAAAGAAAGCTATAGGATGTAAAGAAAGCTATAGGGTGTGACTTTCTTTATAGGTCTATCAATCTGTCTATATAAATAAATGAGATACACGATCCAGTATACCCATTTGTGAAGTCAAAAAGAACCTTTAACTTCATGTCCGAATAGAATAAAAGTGGTAAAAATAAGTTGGAAATAAGTCATCTCGAATCAACGGATTCATGATAAAATCCCTTTATTTATTAAAATTTTTTAGTGGGTAAGAGGATTAAATGGTGTATATTCTTTTGTTAATAGCTTGGAGGATTAAAAACATGACTATTGCTTTCCAATTGGCTGTTTTTGCATTAATTATTACTTCATCAATCTTACTGATTAGTGTACCCGTTGTATTTGCGTCTCCTGATGGTTGGTCGAGTAACAAAAATGTTGTATTTTCTGGTACATCTTTATGGATTGGATTAGTCTTCTTGGTGGGTATCCTTAATTCTCTTATCTCTTGAATTCATTCGTTGCAGATCCAAAAATGAGATGACCCCTCCCATTCCATGAATTACACATTCAAATTAAATATAAGTCCCTAAAATGCAAATAAAGAAAACAAAAAAATTAGAGGGGGGGGGGTCGAACTTCTGGAACTTGAGTGAAATATTAATAAAATAGTAATAAATATCAATTTACTAAATATGAAATAGGAATAAATAACTAAATAAAAAACTAATAAAAAATTGATATCTGATATCAATATAGAATATAATATTTTATGGAAATGGGGAATAATATATTCTTGAATATGGTTATTCAATATATATTATAAATATATTATTAATATATATATAATATTAATATATATATAATATTAATATATATATTTATATATATTAATCGAATTGTTAATTGAATTGATTTGGTGGTAGAATTTTATGAAAGGACTCCAAACCAAAGAGTGTATCTCGTATAGCTTTGAACAAATATTATCCATAAATTTCTTATCAAGAAGGCCAAAAAATGCGGATATAGTCGAATGGTAAAATTTCTCTTTGCCAAGGAGAAGACGCGGGTTCGATTCCCGCTATCCGCCCAAATATAAATGGATTCAAAAAGATAAAAGATTCGGTATAGTTGACCGGGAAATATAGTAATTTTTTCCTCGCGTCCCAAAAGACAAGTATTAATTAATGACTAGTTAATAGAATTAATAGAATCAAACTTACATTTGTTGAAAAAAAATGTTGCGGAGACAGGATTTGAACCTGTGACCTCAAGGTTATGAGCCTTGCGAGCTACCAAACTGCTCTACCCCGCGATGAAACAAAAAAACGTGGACTAAACTCTAATAAACAAAGAAGAATTGAATGCGCCCCTATTCCATATCTGTACAAATAGAATAGCCTATTTAGACAGAATGGTAAAGGGGCCTCGTCAATCATAGAAAAAAATAGAAAAATTAAGGGATACTTAAATCCTTACCAGCTTGATCTTGTTGCCCCTGGCAACAAACATGCATGAACCATTTCCCGAAGGATGTGTCCAGATAGTCCAAAGTCTCGATAGTTAGCTCTCGGTCTTCCGGTCGAAAAGCAACGTCGATGAAGACGTGTAGGTGCACTATTACGCGGTGGGGACTGTAATTTTCCATGAATTTTCCATTTCTCACTTAGCGATGGAATCTGACTTATTTCCTTTTTTGAGGATCGACGAATCAAATGATATTTTTGTTCCAATTTTTGCCTCTTCTTCTCCCTATAAATCAAACTTTTCTTTGCCATAATGCTTCAGTTCCTCTTATTATCAATGATAATGATACAAATCGGATCCTAGATGTAGAAATAAATATAAGAGTGCATACCTATATTTTTTTTATTAAAAAAAATATATTATTGCGGATAGAATACATAAATAATTAACCGAATTTGCCCGATGTGGAGGCAATCAAGAAAGCCGCATAAGTGAATATATAACCTACAGAAAAGTGAGCTAATCCAACCAATCTTGCTTGCACAATTGAAAGAGCTACTGGTTTATCTTTCCATCGAATCAAATTTGCCAAAGGTGTACGTTCATGAGCCCATGCTAAAGTTTCAATCAATTCCTGCCAATAACCACGCCAGGAAATTAAGAACATAAATCCAGTA